CATGCCATAAATAAACCCGGACACTCAAGAAATCCGTTGGACAAGCGGATTCACATCTCTTACAACCTACACAGTCCTCTGTTCTTGGAGCAGGAGCAATTTGCTTAGCTTTACATCCGTCCCAAGGTATCATTTCCAATACATCTGTGGGGCAGGCTCGTACACATTGAGTACACCCTATACATGTATCATAAATCTTTACTGAATGTGACATTGGATCTATCAATTTTTTGAACGTTATCAATTTTCGATCTGGTAAAATCAGTAGTAACTGAATCATATATTGTAGACACCAGACGAATCAGTGGTTTACCAGAATTTTTTTTTTAATTTAATAATCAATCTACTTCTGGATCTGGTCATGAGAATGAGAGAGGTCCAAGATACTTTGATTTATTACGTTTCAGCAAACATGGTCATACGAGTTATACACGACACGCTAATTCTAATTGATAAATATTCTATATATCTGTCTTTATTTATATCATTACGACTATTTATTCAACAAATTCGATTGATTGATACGAGTTGATTTTCTGTTACGATAGATCGACGAAACAATAGCTGGCCCAATAGCTGCTTCAGCGGCTGCAATAGCTATAACAAAGATCGAGAAAATGTCTCCTTTTAATTGTCGACTATCAAATAAATCAGAAAATGTTACGAGATTTAGATTAACCGCATTCAGTATAAGCTCAAGACACATAAGTGCTCTAACCATGTTTCGGCTTGTGATCAATCCATAAATACCGATAGAAAATAAATAGGCACTCAAAATAAGTATATGCTCGGTCATCATTGACCAACTCCTCATCAATTGAGATTGATTTCAATATGAACAACAATACAATTTAACCGATTTGATTGACTAGAATATAACAAGTACGGAAAAAAGAAAGGTATTAGTAATGGATCGAACTCAAACCCATTCAATTTAATATATGAACAATAGAATATCAAAATGGAACTGAAGGGAAATTGATGTCATAATAGTAACACAGAACAAAACACGGCCTTGTTTATTTTATTTGATTTTGGATTTCTAATTCTAAGTATTTATTACTGACGAGCCATAGCAATTGCACCTATCAAAGCAACTAAAAGAATTATAGAAATGAGTTCAAATGGAAGATAAAAATCTGTTGATAAATGAATTCCAATTTGTTGAACGTTACTTGTCAGGTCCTGCTCTATAATCTGGTTTGATCTTGTAGTCCAAATAATCCCGTACCATGACGTATCTGAGATAGTAGTAATTAGTGAAAAAAGAATACTTGTACAAACCAGTGAAGTAACTCCATCTCCAACTGTCCAAAGATATAAATCCTTGTAATATTCTGAACCATTCATGAACATCACAGCAAATACGATTAAGACATTTACGGCTCCCACGTAAATAAGGAGCTGTGCAGCAGCTACAAAATAGGAGTTAGATGGAATATGGAATAAGGATATACAAACAAGAACCAATCCTAATGAAAAGGCAGAATAAATTGGATTGGTAAGTAATACCACCCCTAGGCCTCCTAATATAAGACCTGATCCTAGAAATACTAAAAGAATATCATGTATTGATCCAGGTAAATCCATTATGTGTAAAATAAGAGATAAATAAGTTGAAATATTTCATTTTCATGACCTTACTGACCGGGCCAGGAAAAAAGAGGTTACCCTATCTTTCTTTTTTTTTTCTTGTATATGCCTAATTGAATTGAATCTTAATGTGGTGTGGATTGATGTAGATACAGTTATTGGACCAATCCCGCTTTTGTATCCGAAAGAGTAGTTGAAATTTGATATTTCGAAATCATCACGGATATATGAATCTATTCTAAATCCAAATCAAGCCGTGATTCTCACCAATCAATAGTTATGTTTTGTAGTTACTAACCAACCAAAATGAAAGAAACTTCGCTTCTTTAGATCAAAACGGAATCTTAGTAATTGGTAATCGTTCTTGAATCAAGGGGGTTATCCGTGGCTATTTTTATTTGAGTCGAATTCATAATTGTTCGAATTGTGTAATCGCCAATTACTGACATTGGTAACCGACCCAAAGCAATTTGATTATAATTCAATTCGTGACGATCGTAAGTAGAAAGTTCATATTCTTCAGTCATTGATAAACAGTTTGTTGGACAATACTCGACGCAGTTACCACAAAATATACAGATTCCGAAATCAATACTATAATTAAGCAATCGTTTCTTTCTAATATCTGTTTCCAATCTCCAATCAACAACGGGTAGATCTATGGGGCATACACGAACACATACTTCACAAGCAATGCATTTATCAAATTCAAAGTGGATTCGACCGCGGAAACGCTCTGATGTGATCGATTTTTCATAAGGATATTGAATAGTTACAGGTAAACGATTCGCGTGGGATAAGGTAATCATGAAACTTTGACCAATGTACCTTGCAGCTCGTACTGTTTGTTGACCATAATTCATGAACCCAGTCACCATAGGGAACATATCGTGGATATCCATGAATA